AGGTGTGGGTCCTTTGCTAAGATAGAATAATATAGAATAATACCTGACTGCTTTGTTGACCTGACTGCTTTGTTTGTATAGTAAGCCTGATATTAACCAGCATATTCATCATGTTCGATCCTCTTCTTCACCGCCGCCGGGCTTTAGCAGAGTCTTAGCCACAATATGCAATATGCTCCTCATTCATCATTAATATGCTTGCTTGCAAAAATGGATGAAATTGTGGCAGTAGCTTTTCAAGAGAATTGATGACTGCATCTTTGACAGACTGCTCGTACATTACCTGAGTAGTTATTGGCTAGTCGAAAATAGCTAATTAGGGCTGTGGAACAGGATATTATCCCAGGTCTACGTCAAGATATTGACGGTATGCGGGGACCCTATCATCAATGATTTTCAACAAATAAAAAGATTAACGGTTTTACTAGCTAGTAGCGAGTCAAGCAAATAAAAGTCTTTACTCCGATTATACTCTGGCAATGCCATAAGAACAAAGAATGATGGATTTGCTTATCTTAGCTTTTCGGTACTCCAAAGAGACCGTTGTTTCCATTTGTTTTTATTGAGACTACTGGGAGTGAGTAAAGTACATCCTTATTTTCGTTTTTTAGCTATTCCGCATTAATACAAACAATGACAAGCAACGTTTTACCTACTCCTAACAGTCAAAGCGAGTCCTTAGAAGAAAAAAAGATATAGATCTCCTCAGGTAGGATTTGAACCTACGACCAATCGGTTAACAGCCGACCGCTCTACCACTGAGCTACTGAGGAACAATGCGGAAGGTTCGATTCTATATACATTCAAAGACTCTTGTTCTTTGAACCGACCTATGACCAGTGCATGCATGAACCGCTGAAAAACTCAAAGCTTTCTTCAGAACTTTGGGAACTTTGCGTGCACCCTACCCTCTATTATACGGAAAAAAGGTAACGATAGCAATCCCTTCGCCTCCCCCGGGAGAGCGGGGAAGAGGTAACGATAGCAATCCCTTCGCCTCCCCGGTAAGAGCCTCTGCTGATACAAGGAAGGGGAGGAAGCGGTCAACCATCACCATGATCTTCTCCACCGTCCCTCCAAGATGCATATCGATTGATTTCCACTCCATCCCATACCTGCAAAAGACAAAGGCAAAAGAAAAAGGGCCTGTTTTTATTCTAAAAGCTAGCAGGTAATGGTAGGATGGTTGTCTCAACATCCTTTACCTATTATCTTTCCGACTCTTCTCCATTAAGTCAAACAAATGAGTAAAATAAAGCAGACTATAGCACTTGGAACTGCTATTAAGTCACATAATTCTTTCTTTTCAATCAAGTAGGAGAAGGTCCCCCGTCGGTCCTTTCACCTCTCTTCTTACTCTATGCTGTATAGCCTTCGGATCATAGGCTGGTCGAATGCCAGAAGAACACGTAAGATTCTATCTGATCTGCCCCCGTGGGTTCTGGTGTGGATGAAGCGGTAAGGTAGTGGGAAGTTGGGAAGTGAGGGAAATCAATCCCTATTTTTTATTTATTTTTGTTCCTCCCCTCCCGGGAGGTTCAACCAAGGGAGAAAAACGAATCTTAAGGAAAAAAATCATGTTTATAATTTATTACTACTAATAATAAGATGATTGTACCGGATATGAATCCAAATAAATAGTAGGATATTCTTCCTCCTTCTCCGTATCTCGATCCTTCTCCACCGAACGAACCTGAAATACCGACGCCATTGACAATTCCATCGATGATCCATTGATCAAAAAAAGAAATTATTTTAGCTAATATTCGTGTACCTTTGATAAACACTATATTGTAATATCCATCTATATAACCTCGGGAATATGACCAATTATATAGAAGACTTGAAAAATGACCTAGAATTCCTTCTAATTGAAGATCAGTTTTTTGCCGTAGGTCCCGCGGAAAAAAAGGAATAGGTCCGTACAGAATGGAAGCAGTAAATATTCCCAGAGATGCTGTACCAACTGAAACAGTTGCATTTGCTATAAATTCTAATAACCAATTTTCATAATTTATTTGATTAGAAAGACTCAATGATGGATCTAGCCAATGAGATAATAAATCGGGACCCATTTCTTCTTGATAAGAAGGAACTCCTATAAATCCAACCAACAAAGTAGGTATTGTTAATATAAGTAAAGGAAATAACATTGTATTATCTGATTCTTTAGGATGCGGAGAATATTCCTCTCGAGAAGATTGAGTTGAAACAGAATTCTTGACATTTTTGTCACTAAATTCTTGAATATTTTCTGAAGGGTCAAATGATTCTATCCTATTCTGCGCAAGCGGCAATGCAGAATCCGTTTGTTTTTGACTAGATGTTCCAAATCGTGAATTTTCCCATGGAGAGACATAAGAAGAAATTAAATTTTTGGATGGATTGGCACGAAAATCTCCTTCGAGAGTAAGGAAATACATACGAAACGTATAAAATCCAGTTAATCCTGCTGTGAACCGGGCTATCCATCCAAGAATAGGAAAATATAACCAACTATCAGCAATAATTTCATCTTTAGACCAGAAACAAGCGAGAGGTGGAATACCACAAAGAGAAAGTGTACCTAAAAGAAAAGTGGTTCCTGTGATTGGCACATATTTTCTCAAACCACCCATAAGAGCTATATTTTGGCTTTTGTCGGGACAATATCCAACAATGGGTTCCATGGAATGAATTACTGATCCAGATCCGGGAGATGATAAAGCCTTAGGATAAGCATGTGTAATAAGATGAAACGAAGCGGCTCGATAGGAACCTATACCCAGAGCTAGCATCATATAACCTAATTGAGACATAGTAGAATAAGCTAAAACTCTTTTAAGATCTTTTTGAGCAAGAGCTACAGTAGCTCCTAATGAAGCTGTTACTCCACCTACCCAGGAAATTGAACTCATCACGAGAGGTAAAGTTTTAAAAAGCGGGAACATTCGAGCCACGAGAAAAATTCCTGCAGCTACCATAGTAGCAGCATGAATAGGAGCTGAAATAGGAGTAGGTCCTTCCATTGCATCAGGCAACCATACATGGAGTGGAAATTGTGCAGATTTAGCTACTGGACCCAGAGGGAAAAGAAGAGCACAAGGAGTAGCAAGAAATAAACTAACCTCATGATTAGCAAGCGACTCATTAAATCGTTCAAATAAATCCTCGAATTTGAAACTGCCTGTTATCCAATAAAAACCTGAAGTTCCTAATAATAATCCAAAATCTCCCACACGATTAGTTATAAAAGCTTTTTGACAAGCATTAGCTGCACTTGGTCGGGTGAACCAGAAACCTATTAATAAATAGGAGCACATTCCTACTAATTCCCGAAAAATATAAATTTGTATCGAATTGGGGCTGATAACCAGTCCTAGCATAGAAGCAGTGGAGAGACTAAGATAAGCAAAAAACCTGACATATCCTTGGTCATGGGACATGTAACTATCACTGTGAATCATAACCGTAACTCCTATAGTAGTAACTAATACTAGCATAATAGAAGTGAGTGGATCGATTGGATAACCTACTTCTAGAGTAACATCCTGATCGGGAATCCAAGACCATAAATACCGATAGGTGGGACTACCAGCAATTTGTTGCCAAAGAAGGTCGAAAGAAATAAACATAGCTATGCTTAGCAGTAAGGTACTGATAATGGCATATGTACGACGAAGACTCTTGGTTGCCTTCTAAATACCGATAGGTGGGACTACCAGCAATTTGTTGCCAAAGAAGGTCGAAAGAAATAAACATAGCTATGCTTAGCAGTAAGGTACTGATAATGGCATATGTACGACGAAGACTCTTGGTTGCCTTCGGGAAAAAAAATAATCCCAATCCTATAGTAATAGAAGATACAAGTGGAAGTAAGGGTATGATCCAACCATATTTATATATTGATTCCATATGAAATTCTTCCTATAAATATAACTCTTTATTCTAATTTATAATCTATAGTATTGGTGAGTACAATAAAATAAACAATATTTATATCTTAAATCTGATAAATCATTAATTGTGTGAATACAAATGTAATTAATAAAAATTGTTATAATTTGTTCTAATAATAATTAACAGGAATTAAATTGATTATTATTATTATTAATTAAATGATTAGGAATAATAAGAATATTTAAAACCAAAATAATTTATTTTTTTTTTATTCATAGCAAGACTTGACAATAGATAAAACAATGGAAAATACTTGTTTTATTATAGTTATTTACCAATCCCACTTTTTTTAATATAACTTTTATTTATAAAATACATTTTATAATGAATGCATACGCAGTAATTGAAACTGGGGGTGAACAACTCCGAGTAGAACCAGGAAGATTTTATGATGTTCGTCACTTTGCATCGCTAAACCCGGAAAATTTAGGCCCGAATTCCAAAATATTGATTTATCGAGTATTAATGATTTGTGATGAATCTACAATAAATATTGGACATCCTTGGTTAAAAGGTGCAATGATTAAAGGGAGGATTTTACATTCCCGTCTCGATAACAAAATTACCGTTTATGGGATGCGTTCCAAAAAGAAAACACGACGTAAATTAGGGCATCGACAAAAATTAATTCGATTTGTCGTGGATTCCATCTGTTCGGATGTTAAAGATCTGTATAAACAAAAAGATTAGTTTTTATACCCTGAATTCGACATTTTACAACCAATTTTAGTATTTTAAAAGGATGGTCACCCTAGGGGTGGGTATACACAAGAAAAACCATAGATATATGTTTTTGCACCAGTACTTCAGGATTGAGAGGTATTTATAATTATGGCAGTACCCAAAAAACGTACTTCTAAATCGAAGAAGAAGACTCGTAAAGCTGTATGGACAGCAAAGGCTGATAAGGCTGCAGTAGAAGCTTTTTCACGAGCTCGATCTGTTTTGACTGGTCGCTCCAGTAGTTTCTACTACGCAGCAAATAATGATATTTCTAAATAAAGTGTATTCACTAGCTAGTATTTTGAGCGAATCACGACTACCATAGTAATTGCTTGTACTTAAATCAGAAACACAAATGCCACTTTTTTCTTCATAGTATCACCACGAATATTACCTAAATACTAAGTTAGTATAAAAAGCTGCTTGGTCCACTATACAAAGTTAAACTATTCTAGATAAATTTATAACATATTTTACTTACTTCCCAATAATAGTCAACAAGCATAGTTTTGATTCCTTCCTACAAAAAAGAATATGGTTAAGTTATTCTAGTATCATTTGATGCTCCAGCCAATGATTAATTTATTTCAGCGCCTACCGCCTACTTCTTAGAATTAAGAACAATTTGATGATTAAAATTAAGAAAAATTTGATGATTAAAGTGATACTCTAGGTTCTAGTACAAACAACTTCTTGTCCTATGATTTCCAAATGCATCCATCTAATGGTGCTCATCCACGATTATTGGTAAGATTCAATTATGTGGACAAACTTCGGATGGGAAAGCTATTCAAAATGAATAATAAAAAATAATTTTATGGAAAGGTAATTCAATATCAAAATGTCGATTCAGATCTTTTTTAAATCTAATATTGTGACGGCGGAAAAAAAATAGTTTAATAAAATTCATAAATTTTATTAAACTATACGACGATTTTGATAAAAATAATTTTCTTTCTTTGATAAATCTGAGAAGTATTAGATATAAAAATCCTTCCATACTTTTTATTATTTTCCACAAATTGAATAAATTATTTTTATCTCAGATTAAAAAAGTTTTCAATTTTATATTTAGTAACATAATATAAAATAATTATTAATTTTTTTTTATTTTTTATCTCGGAGCAGTGGGATTTGAACCCACGACCTCCACCACCCCAAGATGGTACGCTACCCAGCTGCGCTATGCTCCGTTGCAACGAAATAAATTATTATACTCTTTTCCTTTCCCAATTAATATAAATTGACTTCGCATTAACTCTCAAATTTATCAAAAAAAATTCGTTACAATTTAAATTGACATTTTAACCTAATTTATGTTATTATTCATTTTGATGGGCCGCCATGGTGAAATTGGTATACACGCTGCTCTTAGGAAGCAGTGCTTGAGCATCTCGGTTCGAATCCGAGTGGCGGTACTTCTTTATGCATGTAAAGGTATAAAATATATTGTGGAGAAACTTACTTATAAAATTCCATTATTCTATCCTATTTTAATTCCAAGATTAATTTTGTATCTACTTATTATAAATTTGCGGGATAGAATTCTATTATGAAATTTTATTCTTATTAGTTGATTCCGCATCAGAATGATTTTAAAGATTTAATTCATTATGATGATACTCGTAACTCTAGAACATATATTAGCTCATACACCTTTTTTTCTTCTCTTCTTTGCAACTCTTTCTTATTGGGGAACTTTGGTTTTTGCGAAGAACAATAAACTGAGTAGTTTAGGCCAAATAAGCATGATAATTGCTTTTATTTGTATTACAGGATTCTCACTTACTCGTTGGTCTTACTCTGGGCATTTGCCATTCAGTAATCTGTATGAGTCATTCATGTTTTTATCATGGAGTTTATGCTTGATTCATATAATTGTAGAAAATAGTATAATTGTAGGAAATAAAAGCAAAATTAATTGGTTGGGTACAATTACTGTACCAAGTGCAATGTTAACCCATGGTTTTGCTACTTTAGGTCTTCCCAGAGAGATGCAACAATCCACAGTCTTAGTACCTGCTTTACAATCTCATTGGTTAATGATGCATGTAAGTATGATGATGCTTAGTTATGCAACTCCTTTGTGTGGATCCTCATTAGCAATAGCTTTCCCAGTCATTGCATCGAAAAAACATGTGGAGATTCCAGTATTAGGTGCTAATACAAAGCCATATTTTTGGTTTTTTAGTCTTGAGGAGAATGATAAACAAAAAGAAAGTTTTTTATCAAATACTTCTGCTCCGTTATCTATTAATTATAATAAGAGCCAATTAACTCAACAATTAGATCATTGGAGTTATCGAATTATTAGTCTAGGCTTTCCTCTTTCAACTATAGGTATTCTTTCCGGAGCAGTTTGGGCTAACGAAGCATGGGGATCTCATTGGAACTGGGATCCCAAAGAAACTTGGGCTTTGGTTACTTGGCTCGCATTCGCAATTCATCTGCATACTAGAATAACTAAAGGCTGGCAGGGTAAAAAACCAGCAATTGTAGCTTCTTTAGGGTTTTCCATAATTTGGATCTGTCACTTAGGCGTTAATCCATCAGGAAAAGGTTTGCACAGTTATGGATGGTTAATCCGGGATATTATTCAGAATCGACTGGATGTTATTATCAAAATAATTTTGAAAATTCTATGGAAATATTTGGTGAAAAGTAAAAAATATTTCCATAGAATTTTAAGATTTTAAATAACTTCAGTTACTATTTAATCCTAATAAAAAGAGAATAGTGAGAATAAAAATTAAAACTATGATTATATGATTATACGATTATATGATTATACGATTATACGATTATACGATTATATGATTAAATTAATAACAAGGTTTAAATTATGTCTGTGTTATTCTCAAAAATTGTGAGACAAAATGAATTCTACTTTACTATTGCATAGAGATAAAATCAGATTGGGATACAAACCTATGCCTATTGTAGGCAATAATAGGCAAATTGAAATAAAAATTTCTCGTGGTCCGGAATCCATAGCATGAGAAATTGAAAGGTTAGAAACTTTATTAAAATATCCATAGAACATTTGGCGTAACATGGATAACAAGTAAATAGGAGTTAAGATTATTCCAATTGCTTCTACTATAGTTATAATTATTTTGAAAGGAAGAGAATAGTTTTTACCACTAACTATTCCGGGAAAAACCATTGATTCTGCTGCAAAACCACTTGTACCCGGTAATGCCAGGGATGCCATTGAGAAACTACTAAACATGGTAAATGTTTTAGGCATTGAAGTACCTATTCCTCCCATTTGGTCGAGGAAAGGGGTACGTGTCCTATCATAACTTGTTCCCGCCAGAAAGAATGGCGCAGCACCAATTAATCCGTGAGAAATCATTTGTAAAATAGCTCCATTTAAACCTATATTTGTAGCAGAACCAATTCCAATAAGTACAAAACCCATATGAGATATTGATGAATAAGCAATTCTTCTCTTCGAATTACGTTGACTTGAAGAGATTGAAGCTGCATAAACGATTTGAAAAGCTCCTACTATTACTAACCACGGAGCAAATATAGAATGAGCATGCGGTAGTAATTCCATATTGATCCGAATCAATCCATACCCTCCCATTTTTAGAAGTATTCCAGCCAAAAGCATACATGTGCTATAATGCGCTTCTCCATGAGTATCCGGTAACCAAGTGTGTAAGGGAAAGATTGGTAATTTTACAGCATAAGCTACGAAAAAGCTTAGATATAAAACTATTTCTAATGCTATAGGATAGGATCTATTAGCTAAATTTCGAAAATCCAGTGTTGGCTCATCGAATCCGTGAAGACCCATAGTTAAAGCTCCTATTAGGAGAGGGATGGAACCACCAGCAGTGTACAAAATAAATTTTGTAGCTGCATATAGACGTCTCTTCCCCCCCCACATAGATAAAAGTAAATAAACGGGAATCAGTTCCAACTCCCACATGAGAAAGAAAAGTAAAATATCCTGAGAAGTAAATAATCCTACTTGGCCACTGTACATTGCTAACATTGAAGAGTGGAATAATCGTGGACTTCGGGTAACTGGCCAAGCTGCTAAAGTAGCTAAAGTAGTGACGAATCCTGTCAATGAGGTAAGCCCAATAGAAAATCCATCAATTCCTAATCTCCAATGAAAATCAATGATATTTATCCAGTTATAATCCTCTCTTAATTGAATGAATGGATTGTCAATATCAAAATGGTAACAGAATGTATGGGTTATTAGGAGGAACTCCAACAAGCAAATGCCCAAAGTATACCATCGAATAATTTTATTTCCCCCATTGGGGGAGGGAAGTAATGGAATTGATAAACCTGCAGGTATAGGCAAAAGAACAATTATTGTTAGCCATGGATAGTTGCTCGTAGTAAAGGTAGAGAGTACTCTTGCATGATGGAAAAACCCATATTCAAAAGTTGAGTATGAGTTTTTCCAAAATGAGTATGAATTTATATTGAATAGGTAAAAATTTTTTTCCAGGAAAAAAAATACAACAATTTTTTTTGAAGTCTACTGGTCAGTAGGCTAGACCCATACTGCGAGTTGTTTCGGATCCCAGATAGACACGTATACTCGAAAAATCTGTTGGACAGGCAGATTCACACCTTTTACAACCTACACAGTCTTCTGTTCTAGGAGCAGAAGCAATTTGATTAGCCTTACATCCATCCCAAGGTATCATTTCTAATACATCGGTAGGACAAGCTCTTACGCACTGGGTACAACCAATACAAGTATCATAAATTCTTACTGAATGTGCCATTGGATTGATTAACTTCCACTGATTAAGTATAATAAGCCTTAGATTGGGTAGGATCCTATAATATATTACCAATGGCAATATTTCATGGGTAAAATTTCCTTGATAAACTTAATAAATAACTATTTTATATTTTTTAATAGAAGGAAAAAAAACTTTTATAATTAATTCTTGATTAGTATGACCAGTAGTTTCGACTAGTAGCAGATAATACTAATCAATTTTTTTATAAAACAATCTTTTTCTTTATTAATCAAAATAACATATTTATTACTCTTATATACAATATAATATTTATAGATGGATAACCATATATATTTATCCGGATTAAATGGGTTATACCCCTGTTACCATTTCAACAAATTAAATTGATCGATACGAATTGATTCTCTATTACGGTAGATGGCTAAAACAATGGCTGATCCTATTGCTGCTTCAGCGGCTGCAACAGCTATAACAAAAACGGAAAGAATTTCCCCCTTTATTTGTTGAATGTCCAAATAATTGGGAAATGTTACAAAATTAACATTAACTGCATTGAAAATTAACTCAAGACACATAAGTGCTCTAACCGTGTTTCGACTCGTGATCAATCCGTAGATACCGATGCAGAACAGAAAAGCACCTAAAAGAAGTGCATGTCCAAACATAATGAATTAACTCCTAATATAACTTAAGTTATATCTTAAGTATAAACGAAAGTTATACAAAAGTATAAACAAAAGTTATACAAAGTTTTTAACTCTAGTATTTATCAAAATGGAAAATCATCTTTGGTCTTTAATGCTTCACTCTCTTCAGCTTCAACTGTTTCTTCTCGACGAGCCATAGTAATAGCTCCTACTGGAGCAACTAAAAGAATTATAGAAAGTAGTTCGAATGGAAGCGGAGAATCAGTTAATGAATGAAATCCAATACGTTGAACGTTATCTGTTAAAGGTTCCTCCATGATCTTGTTCGACAATACGATTAAAGATATTTTGGACCATGGTGTACTCAGAATTGCAGCAATTATTGAAAGAAAAGGACTTGTACAAAGTGCTAAAGCAGTACCATCTCCTACAGTCCAATATTTTAAAAAACGAAAATATTGTGGCTTGTTTATCAGCATAACAGCAAATACAATTAAAACATTTATGGTTCCTACATAAATTAGAATTTGTACAGCAGCTACGAAATCCGCATTCAATAAGATATATAGGAAGGATATACAGACGGGAACCCACCCTAAAAGAAAAGCAGAATACACTATATTTGTGAATAAAACTACTCCTAAACTTCCTAGAATAACACCTGACTCTATAAGAAGCAGAATAGCCTTATAAAAGAATTCGGGTAAATCAATTACGCTCACAATAAAATAGAGTCCTCTTTATCACAAATTTATTAACTAACTCAAACAAGGAATTACCTTATTTTCGTATACTTCCTACCCTACATATAAAAGATACAAAATGAGAGTTATATACGTTACTATATCAAAAGTTGATTAAATAATAATTTATATTTTTACTTCTGATTATGAACCTAGTGCAAAAAATTGGTAACGTTTTTTGAAGCAGAATGTCCATCCATAGTTCCTTTAGGCAATTTAGTTAATCCCGAAATAACTCTAATTGTAGAATCTTCAACCACTGATAAGGGCAAACGTCCTAAAGCAATCTGGTCATGATTCAATTCATGACGATCATAAGTGGAAAGTTCATACTCTTCAGTCATTGACAAACAATTTGTGGGGCAGTACTCGACGCAGTTTCCGCAGAATATACAAACTCCAAAATCAATACTGTAACTTGTTAATTGTTTCTTTCCTATGTTTTTCTCGAATTCCCAATCAACAACAGGTAAATTAATTGGACATACACGAACGCATACTTCGCAAGCAATACATTTATCAAACTCGAAGTGAATACGTCCACGAAATCGCTCTGATGGAATTAATTTTTCGTAAGGATATTGAACGGTCATAGGTAAACGATTCATGTGATCTAGGGTCACCATAAAACCTTGACCAATGTATTTTGCGGCTTGTATAGTTTGCTGGCCATAAACTTGGAGTCCTTCGACCATAGAAAACATGTTAAGTATCCTCGAATGAATTATTTGGTTTGTATCCCTTAACCCACGGCGAATCCAATGAATCTGTACATTTAAGAGAAATTACTCGAGTAAGTATTTCATGGTGAAGAAAGTTGAAAAGAAGCTGTTGGTAATGAATTACCCAAAGCAACAGGCAGGAGGGATTTCCAACCAAGATCTAGTAGTTGATCCATTCTTACCCTAGGTAGAGTCCACCTCGTTGCGATAGAAATGAACAGAAATGAATAAGCTTTGGCTAATGTAATAATGATTGCTATTGTGATACTAATAACCTCACTAGTTTCATCAGTTGAATTCCATCCCAATCGGTCAAATTTTGGTAAAAAGAAAAATGGGATGGGAGAATTCCATCCGCCCAAATAGAGAATTGTTGCAGATAATGAAGAAGTTAGTAAGTTTGGGTGAGAGGCAACATAAAATAAACCAAATTTAATACCTGAATACTCAGTCTGATAACCCGCAACCAATTCCTCTTCTGCTTCTGGTAAATCGAAAGGCAATCTTTCACATTCTGCTAGGGAAGAGATGAAAAAAGCTACGAAACCTATGGGTTGACGCCATGAATTCCATCCCCAAAAACCATATTTAGATTGTGCTTCAACTATATCAACTGTACTCAAGCTGTTAGATAATTATAGTCGATGTTAACATTACTGTTGACACCTCTATTCCAGAACCGTACATGAAACTTTAGCGTCATACGGCTCCTCAGTGGCTATTGGTGGAGAAAAAAAAACTTCAGCAGTCATCATTCATTCTTCCCCACAATAAGTTAAACCGATGAAATCCCGTCTGCTCTAGCGGCAGGAGCTTCTGGATTTATCTCAACCTTCACAGTTTCTCGTAAGCACTGGCTCGGATTTCTCGATAAAAAACTATAATATAATAAGTTTTGTCTTTCTTATACAAATTTAATTTTGTTAACTCTATAATCTGTTTAAGATTTTACTTCCCAAACGTAATTTTGAATTAATATCAATTTTTTTTGAATTATTATTATTTATTAGAGATTACAACTGTGAAAAGGATTACTTCGTTCCCGATAGTCATTTTAGAGTGGATGGGGATATACTTCAGATCGGGGTTCTAAGGAAGTACTACTTGGTCATCTCTACTAATGCCGAGTCCTTATCCTATTTTGGGGAATATTCAGAAAAAAAGCTATTTTTTATTCTCCACCAATCTTTTGCGTATTTTAGTGTTCCTAACCATCCACTCCTGCTTGATTCGAAGTATGATGAGAAAAATTTCATACATCTTATCTTTTGCTCCCCCGCTGCCAGGCTCTGGTAACTTAATTTTCTTAACCTGGGGTACACAGTTCTCACTGTATTCTGCATGTTTTCACTCTTGTACGTAGGGGATGGGACTTGATTTTATTGCTGCAAATAAATAAGCTGTTTGATCTCACCCATATGACTATCCAGTTTTCGAGGATAGTAAAAAAAAGGACTATCCATTTAATTGACTTTGTCTTTCATTGAAAAAAAGTAAATATTTGGTCAATACTTTAACGAGTCGCACGTGGAGATACTGATAATACACACAAAGCTAAAGGAATTTCATAACTAATAGATTGAGCTGCGGCTCGAAGACCACCTAAAAAAGAATATTTGTTATTTGATCCGTATCCCGCCATAAGAAGTCCAAGAGGAGCAACACTTGAAACGGCAATCCAGAAGAAAACACCTATGTCTAGATCAGCCAGAATAATCCCATGTCCAAGGGGGATCACTAAATAACTTAAAAATACTGGTACGACCACCATAACCGGTCCAACATTGAATAGAAGGGAATCCCCCCTAGATGGAATAATATCTTCTTTTGACAGTAGTTTCGCCCCGTCCGCTAATGCTTGAATAATTCCCAAAGGACCAGCGTGTTCAGGTCCAATACGTTGTTGTACCCCTGCGGATATTTTTCTTTCGAGCCATACTATAACTGAAATTCCTATAGTAACTCCTAATGTGTAAGTGAGAATGGGGGTGATAATCCATATGAAGCCGAATAAATCTTTTGGAAATCCTAATTTATAAAATAGATCAATAACTTGTTCCTCAAGATTTTTATTGATCACCATCTTGACGATCAACCTCTCCCATAGTAATATCTATACTACCCAGAATTGTCATAATATCTGCTAGTTTAACTCCTTCCACTAGTTGAGGAAGAATTTGCAAATTTATAAAACCAGGTGGGCGAATTTTCCATCTCCAGGGAAAAGCACTGTCATCTCCCATTAGAAAAATTCCTAATTCTCCTTTAGGAGCTTCTACTCTTACATAATGCTCCTGCTTGGGTAACTTAAAGGTAGGGGAGGGTTTCCTACTGATAAACTGATATTCGAAATCATTCCATTCTGAGTTTTTTCCTCGATTCAGTCGTCGGGCCTCCAAATTTTCATAAGGTCCCCCTGGAATAACCTTTAAAGCTTGTTGAACAATTTTTACGGACTCTTTCGTTTCTCCAATTCGTACCGAATAACGAGCTAATGAATCTCCTTCTTCTTGCCGTTGAATCTGCCAATCCGATTCGTCGTAACATTCATAATGATCAACTTTACGAAGATCCCACTGAACTCCCGAAGCTCGTAGCATGGGACCGGATAAACCCCAATTTATTGCTTCTTCTCCACCAATAGTACCCACTCCCTCGACTCGTTTCAAAAAAATTGGATTGCGCGTGATAAGTCTTTCATATTCATTCACTTTTGGTAAAGAATAATTGCAGAAATCTGAACATTTGTCTACCCAACCGTAAGGCGAATCTACAGCTACTCCTCCAATACGAAAATAATTATGCATCATTCGCATGCCGGTGGCAGCTTCGAATAAATCATATATCGTTTCTCTTTCTCTAAAAATGTAAAAGAAAGGGGTTTGCGCACCGATATCAGCCATGAAAGGTCCAAGCCATAACAGGTGAGAAGCTATGCGACTTAACTCTGGCATAATAACTCTTATATAACTAGCTCTTTTAGGTACTTGAATATTAGCCAATTTTTCTGGCGCATTTACAGTTATTGCTTCTGTAAACATAGTGGCTAAGTAATCCCATCGTGTAACATAAGGAAGATATTGGATAATCGTCCTATTCTCTGCAATTTTCTCCATTCCTCTATGCAAATAACCAAGTATAGGTTCACAATTAGTAACATTTTCACCATCTAGAGTAACAATGAGTCGAAGAACACCATGCATTGATGGATGATGAGGACCCATACTTACTATCATGGGATTTTTCTCTGTAGCAAGCATGGTCATACGTCACTCCCCTTCGAATAAAATTATGAATGAATTATAATAATAGAAAAATTCCATTTATTTTTATTAGTATATAATCACAATAGACGTTTAGCTAAAGACTATAAAAATTTTACTGTTTTTGGTACACGAATACCCAATTGATTAATCAATTTTTCGTAACGAAGTAGACTTTTTCGACGCAGATAAACTAAGAGACGTTTACGTTTCCCTAAAATTTTCCACAAACCTCTCTGAGATGAATAGTCTTTGCTATGCAATTTCAAATGATAGGTAAGTTTTGAAACTCGATTAGTTAGATTATATACTTGAGATTCAACAGATCCTGCTTGTTCTTCGGAAACCGAGGATAAACGAATGAATGAATCTTTCTTTTTAGTCGTAGAAACAGATGCTCCTGGATTGTATTATAAAAAGGAATAACAATTTTAAATTATAGTAATTTAATAGTTTTTTCAAAGAATGGATGAAATAGCAAAGTTTAATATTTAAAAATTTTCATTAGGTAAAACCACACTCTACTCAAAAATTATCACTGAAGAATTAAATAATTTTGTTTATCTTCAGATGAAAGAAATAAATAAAATTCTACTTATATGGAGAATTTTTATTTATTTTTAATAATTGGCAGGTAATCAGTAGTAGTAGTGATATTTCTCTTTCAATGGTTCAACCTCAGTATCTGCAACGCAATTCAATTATTTATAGATATCTATTAAATATCTATCTTGATCATAGTTACAAATAAATATTATTATTTATAACTAATGAAAAAAAAGATGAAATAAAGTATATCAAAATTTTAATCATGGATGGAGGGATACATACAAATTCTTAACATAGCGAATCGACTCCCATTGTTTGTGTGGAACCAAAACCTATTCATACAAGCCGGATCTTCTAATCGATAACTAGGCCGAAGAAAACGTTTAATTATTTGATTTTTATTTGCAGAATCCCTATCTTCCTCTATTAACTGTTCATAGCTTTGCCCTTTTATACCAAAGGTTCCTCTATCCAATTCTGCATCTCGATTCTCATCCCCCTTCAAATCCGGAGAATTTAATATTCTCAATTCCATACGGCGCTTTGGAAGTAGAATATCTTCAAGATTAAAATAACTTGATGAAATAGTTTTTCCTCCATTTTTTACAATTTCTATGCGCGGTATAGATTCATCAAAAGTATTTAAATCTAATCTTCTTTTGAATCGATTCTTAAACTTTAGTAAAGTACTTATTGTCTTATACATCAAAATTTGGTCATCCAGTACTCGCGGTAAACGAAATTCTAAATTTTGAAATGTTTCCTTTACACTGTCCCCGCGAGTAGAGAAAACAAGTGCTTCTAGATTTTCGACTATATTAGCAGGAAGTGAAACGAATTTGTCTTGATTTTCGATTATAATTGTCAGAAAAGCGATATCTCTTAGTTTTTTTACAATTCTTTCCAATTCTTTAGATGTTCGCCTCCATTGATAAATAGATTCATGACATTCTCTATCTTCAAGTAATCGTTCATCCTTCAAACTTTTATTATGTTTTTCTGCTATAAGAGAAATTTCCGGTATAAGTATTACTTCACTTCCAAAAACCTTTTTTGCTTTCATAAGTTCAGGGAATAACCACAGCTTCATCTTGAATTCAAAATAAATTTTACTTTTATCATTCTCTTCATTATTGACTGATCGGCATTCACGTATTTCTCGAATACGATTATTAAATATGGTTTGTTCCCCTTCACTCTGCCACATTGGAAATTTTTTAATTTCCCTATTTTCTGCAAAATCAAGATAACTATAAGATAAAAGGTTATACTTGTGTCGTTTGTTAAGCTTTCCGATTCGTTCCCACGAGGAATATGTCATAAATGTATGAGGAATATCTTCATCAAAATGATTAGGAAATTTTTCTTCCATTTTCCAGTGCTTTGTCACCTCGTTTTTCCATGTTCGTGGTACAATCTTACACCAAATATGTGAAGGTAATTTACATCTATGGAGACATCGTAACCAATCCTTCCAATTCTCTTCACTCAAATTTTGTGGTTCCCCAACACCCAATATTCCTTTTTCATCCAAAATAACTTTTAATTTTTTTTCATGATTTTCCCCAATGAAATAATATAAATTCCAGTATTTTAAGAAATTTTTAAAATAAGACTTATTTATTGTTTTTGATTGCCGTACCCCATGAAAAACATCTGCTTGAGATACCGAATCTAGACCCTGATCAGAATTAAATTCTGGATCTTGCCCTTCCTTACCAGAAACAATTAAATCTTGATTAACATACTTATCATACTTTGTTTGTAAGCGGAAAATATTATTATAAGAATGAATTACTTCATTACAATTTATGAAAATATTCTTTACAAAATTAATCATTAATTTTATTTTGAATCGGATTAAATAAAAAATATTTTTTAAAACATTTCTATTTATTTCTTCGGAAAAAATATTTATTGAATTAATCCGTTCATGAATCAATTGCGTACTTTTCCTACGTAATTTTATAATTTGTTGATAAAATTTAATCAATATTTTTCTCAATTTTAGTTTTTTCCCATCATTGGGATACTCATCACTTATTACTTTCGAATCGGTATTAGTTTGTACTTCATCAAAAAAGTGTTTAGTGATTCGCTCAATTTCATTACTATTTGGGGTTACACCATTTCCTGATTCTCGAGTAAATACTCCAGTTCCGTACTCAATTTTATTTGAATTTTGTAAAGAAAGATTGTTACTACTTTTAGGTGTAATTCCAATGGGTAATTCATCAAAAATTTCGTTATTTATTTTGAAATCCCCCTCTTCGTTTTTGTCTTTATCATCCGGTTCAAATTCAAATATATCGTTGTTTTTAGATTTATCCGCTCGGGTTTTCGATACTGCAGGAACATCAGATTCGTTATAAATATTAGACTTTTGTCCTAATGGAAAAAACTTGTAATAAATTTTAAAATTTTGTGTAATTTTCGAGAAAATTCTCTTACGTTTTTTCCTCAATTCTTTAATGACAGGTTTCCAAAAAAAGGGTTGTTTCTTCGTATTACCAAAAGGTGAATCGGTTTGGTTTCCCCAGATTGTTAAATAACTATAATCAATTTTTTTCCTCTCCGCTGAAGTATATGAATCTTTTATTCCATCATACAAAAGAGTCTTTTCAATTTCATCTCCATCACCAAAATTTTTAATATCTAAATTATCTAGAAATTTCAATTGTCTTAATTTAGAATTATGCCAAGGTTTTAAATGAAAAGGATAAAGAATTTTTATTTGAAGACCCTCCCTATGCCATAGGCTCGGTAATTGGTGCACTGAAACCTCAGTACCATCATAATTACATTTTACATGAATTTCTTTACTCCATTCATTCCAATCTTCTTTCCATTCAGGAACTTGGAATAATAAAATACGACTAATATTTTTGGATATTATTAATACAGGTATTACTACATACTTTCTTAAGTATGATTGGATTACTAATGGAAAACCCCTTCCCCAATGAGCCGATGCAAAATCCCATTTGTTTGCTATTGTAAGACGATCCAATTCTGTTTTTTCCGCAGCAAATACTTTTTCATCATCAGAATCTGAAAAAAAAGGTATTAATCCCTGCTTTATTTTTGTAAAAGGTGTAAAAGTTGATTTTGTATCTATCCTATTCGACACTTTTAAAGGAATTTTAAGTGGAGTGGTTTCATCCATTATTCTCAAAAAAAATGGAGAATGTGTTTTGAGTTGTAAGGAATTCCATATCAAGGTTTTACGTCTCCGGGCACGCATAGATCCTATTACAAGGTTTCGACGAAAATCTGATTGTTGCGAAAAACGTTTCACGATTCTAAATGGTTCATTTGTTTCAATTTCAATTTCTTGATCCACCGTTTCAAAAACATAATCAAAATTTTTTAATTTTCTGTAACGAACATCACTAAGTGTAATACCTATAACATCAAACTTATAGTTTGCTAATTTCGAAGTCCATCGAGGCATTTCTTTTACAACGTCCTGAACTTGATATTCATTCCGGATCCCAAATGCCTGTGTCATCAAAAATAAAGTATCCCTTACTTTTGTAGAGCTATCCAAAAATAATTTTTTCCAATAATTTAGAAGTTTATGCCATTTGATGTTTTCCAAATACCTAGAATAATAATCTCGTTTTTTAGAAGAAAGATTTAAAACGTGTTCCCAGTTAATACTCGATTTCGTAGTTGTCCGTTCATGCAAATCGTTTGTATGTTCGGTTACTGTTGCAAATAATTCCGAAGAAATATTTTGCTCATCTAAAGTTACTAATGTTTGTTCTTCATAAAAATCAACTTGTTTTAAATTTGTTCTAGGTTCTTCATCGTTTGATACTTCCTTAGCAATCAAATTGAATGAATTAAAAGCATCTGGGGTTAATGGTTCCCAAGGTAGTGATAATTTTTTGCGTTCCAATCCTTGCCAGCAAATATAAATCCAATCTTTGAGTTTATTATTCCTTTCGGATATATTCAACATTATTTGTCTTCTCGCCGATCCGAGAGGCTTTTCATCAAAAATCCAGGGTGACTCCGATATTGCGATTTTTCCACGGAATCCTTTATTTAAAAAAGGATCATAAGTCTTAATAGATACATTTTCTTTATGATCGCATAATTCATTTCTGTATTCGGTAACGTTTATCATTAAGAATCTATTGTCTAGAGCTTGAACCCTATTCGTTAATCCATCATTTGAATTATTCTTTCTTTTTTCCTCAATATGAATCCATTCATCATAAATATCTTCAGATGACGGAGAAATCTCTGAAATATTTAAATATTCTTTTAGATCTTTTTGAAAGGTTGAGGAACTAGGTAAAGATGTAAAAGATATTCTTTGTCTTCCATCACTTGAACATGTGTCAAAAAAATATTGAGATACTTGTTTTTTTACGGGACTATCACCGTTGGGACCATTCTGAATATACCGAAACGGTCGGTTCCACTTACGATAATCAAACAAAACAGTAGGCCATGGTTTATTTAACCATAACGATTTTACAATTTTATTTTCGTCTGATTCGAATCCATCATGTATTTTTTTAGTAAAAAGGGGTACCGGAGCTCTGCCCAAGTATAATAAACGAAGAGCTAAAATAATAATACTAAATATTTGATTAATTATACTTTTTATCAAAGGATAATTAACAGATGAATCACGTTCTATACGAACCATAAGCAATTTAATTAGATTTATGAATAAAATGTAACCACCTAACCAGCCAAAGGAGCTACTTATTACAAATGAAATTTTGTTGCTATAGCGAAAAATAAAAAGGTTTAATGATCTTGCGAATACGGGACTTGGTAAAATTACAGGATTTAATAATGATAAAATAAAACTATCTAAAAATATTTGACGAACTTGAGCATCATTAAGTGATTCTACCGGATTTGGGGGTTGATCATATAAAAGATCCTTGGTTCGATACCAATAGAATAACATGTATGGTAAAACTAGCAAAGTTATTGCATGGGGTTTCAACAACATAACGTAGATGGGCCAATAGTATATTGACAAATTTGTTATTAGTTGCCCCACAATCGAACCGCTTACAGCTAGTGTACCCCCAGTATTTCCTCCTAAAAGAAAGGCTCTTATCGTGAGAATTTGGGAAAGACCAATGGGTAATGCTGCAAGGAATCCATAATAAAGTCCAAATAATGTGAGTGAACCTGAAATATTTGGAATTGGACCCGAAATATTTATCCATGATATCAGAACCCATAATACAGAAAGCAGTAAGGGAATACTTGTTATCGTAGTGAAATACCTTTCTCAAGAGCATAAAAAGGGAATGGAATAAATTCCATAATCTTTTTTAATTTATAAACATAAAAGTAGGGTCCATTAACGTTCATTTTTTTGACAAAGTATTACCCTATTCAAGAGCATGGAAGGAATTCGAATAAATTCCATAATACTTTATTAATGAACAATGAATAGGGTCAAGTAACGTTCATTTTTTAAGATAAATTTTAAGATAGAGTATTATCCTAATTTTATCATTAATTAATAACCTCTTATTATTTTTTATTATTATTAGTAGTAACCATCGCTCAATACAATTATATTAGAAAAACTTATTCCTTATTAATAAGTTTTTTCACAAAATTAATTATTAATTTAATGAATTGTTGTCCTTCCTTACTAAATTGGTCCAATCAAAGTTTTTAAAATCATTGTTATCTTTCAAGGGACGTATAATAAGTTTAAGAATCTCCTTTGCATTAGTAAATCCATGAATTTGAGCAAAGGTAAATTCGATTGACCACCTTGTATTAATTCCTCTTGCCTGTAATGGATTAGCATGAGCCATTCCAGTGAAGACTAAGTCGGGTTGTAATTCATACATACGTTGTAATTGATTATAATTGTCCGGTTTTTCCACAATTCGTGGCATGGGTATACGCATGTCCCTACATGTATTTTGTAAAAAATATAATTCAGCGGCTTGATATCTTTTGTCCATATAAGGAATACCAATTTCATAAACAGTCATTCCACATCTAATTAAAAATCGTGCTAGAGATATTTCTAGGAGGTTATCACCCATAAAAAAAACAGATTTTCCACGTACTTGATCAAGATAATTTTCCAAACTATCCCACACTTTTTTTTCCCTTTTTTCTAAACCTTGAGCTTCAATGCCGAATACGGAACAAATTTTTTCGATCCAAGCACGTGTTCCATCAGGACCAATAGGAAAAGGTGCTCCAATTAATTGACACTTCCGACGTCGCATCAAACTTGTAGCTGTACGACTTAGGAATGGATTAACACCACAAACATAAACTTCATCACCTAGTGACGGAAGATTGTTATATCTTTCAGTGGGTATCCAACCCGATATTTGAATGGATTGTCGTTTCAATTCTGAACTGGGTTGGTGAGCAACGGCTGAAGGTAGGGATCCAAAAAGAACTAAAGGAGGATTTTTTTGCGAACCTACAACTGTTTTTTTTACGTTTTCCTCATTAGGAGGAAGAAAAGAAAAAAATTCTTGTGATTCTTCATCTTGTACCGGTTGATCCTGCCCACCAACAGATGATTTTCGTTCTGGACAACGGTGTGTCACAGCAGCTAGTACTGTATCTTCTCCCTGAGTAAAAGCATAGTCAAGTCCATTTGCTCTTGCTACTACAATGGGTACTCCAATTTCCGCTTCTAGTTTTGGTGCTATGCCCTCCAAATCCATTTTTATTATTTCCGTGGTACGGGTACCAATCCATATAATAACACTAGGATTTCTATTCTTAATTATTTGAATACACAATCTTTTTGATTCTCCATAATCATTTAATTGAGCTGGAATATCTCCCTCTTCCAATTCCGCCATAGCATAACGCGGTTCCGCAAAAATCATAACTCCAAGGGAATTTTGTGAAAAATAACCACATGTCTTTGTACCTACTACTAGGAAAAAACTATCTTCAATTTTTTGGTATAACCAGGCTACGCAGCTAATAGGACAAAAAGTATGATAATTACCTGTTTCACATTCGAAAGTGAGAGTTTCAGATATTTCCACCGCCATAGAGGTATATTTCCTAAATTTATAAACAAAATGATTTAGGTCTTGAATAAGTACTACAGAATCAAGCAAATTTTCTTTATTCTCTTGTTCTTCATTCCCAACAGGATTTAAGTAAAAATCGGAAAGTAAACTAAATAATTCTCGATCGGAAATTTCTTTCGGTATAATTCCCTCTGGTTTAGACAATATCTGATCTGCTGTATTTAAATAAAAATCACAAACATAGTTAAGATAAGGTTGAGATTCAACCATTTCAAATAAAGTTTTACCTTTTATTCTAGATACTCGAATGTCTTCAATAAGAGGTAATATTTCTAATATGGGCATTGGACGAACTTCTACATATTTATCAATAAGATCTCTCTCCGATGTGCGATTCCCAACCAAGCCTGCTAATCGAAGTGGGTGTGTACGCGTACGGGCTTTTTCTCTAACGGAAGCAGCAATACGATTAGTCGCAAGTAAAGCATCAAATCCATTGTCTGCAATGATAATACAATAATCCGCATAATTTAATGGAGAGGCAGAACCTCCACGAACTGCATCACCCAGTACATCAAACAGAATAATATCATATTCATAAAAAGCATTCAATTCTTTTGACAATTTAACAGTCTCCCCCACTACGTATCCTCCGCATCCAGCTCCTGCGGGCGGTCCTCCTGCTTCTACACGATCAACTCCTCCATAACCTTTATAAATAACATCTTCAGGCCGAACATCCTCATAATGATAATCTTTGATTTGTAAAGTATCTATAATAGTGGGTATGAGAAATCCTGTGAGGGTAAAAGTACTATCATGTTTGGGATCACACCCAATTTGTAAAACTCGTTTACCTCGTCTTGCCAAAGCGATCGAAATATTACAACTTGTGGTTGATTTACCGATTCCACCTTTTCCATAAATTGCTAATTTCATTTTTTTTTTGACCTACTCGATACTCAAAGATTAACCATTTTGGTCATACTCCAATTAGATCCTAGTATTATTAGGTATCCAATCAATAAGTATTGTATTTATTACTACTACGGATTCATCAGTTTATGTACAATATTATAACATATTATAATTAGTTTGTATTTAGTGGAATTAAGGTTGAATAAATAATGGAATGAAGGCAACCAAGAGTCTTCGTCGTACATATGCCATTATCAGTACCTTACTGCTAAGCATAGCTATGTTTATTTCTTTCGACCTTCTTTGGCAACAAATTGCTGGTAGTCCCACCTATCGGTATTTATGGTCTTGGATTCCCGATCAGGATGTTACTCTAGAAGTAGGTTATCCAATCGATCCACTCACTTCTATTATGCTAGTATTAGTTACTACTATAGGAGTTACGGTTATGATTCACAGTGATAGTTACATGTCCCATGACCAAGGATATGTCAGGTTTTTTGCTTATCTTAGTCTCTCCACTGCTTCTATGCTAGGACTGGTTATCAGCCCCAATTCGATACAAATTTATATTTTTCGGGAATTAGTAGGAATGTGCTCCTATTTATTAATAGGTTTCTGGTTCACCCGACCAAGTGCAGCTAATGCTTGTCAAAAAGCTTTTATAACTAATCGTGTGGGAGATTTTGGATTATTATTAGGAACTTCAGGTTTTTATTGGATAACAGGCAGTTTCAAATTCGAGGATTTATTTGAACGATTTAATGAGTCGCTTGCTAATCATGAGGTTAGTTTATTTCTTGCTACTCCTTGTGCTCTTCTTTTCCCTCTGGGTCCAGTAGCTAAATCTGCACAATTTCCACTCCATGTATGGTTGCCTGATGCAATGGAAGGACCTACTCCTATTTCAGCTCCTATTCATGCTGCTACTATGGTAGCTGCAGGAATTTTTCTCGTGGCTCGAATGTTCCCGCTTTTTAAAACTTTACCTCTCGTGATGAGTTCAATTTCCTGGGTAGGTGGAGTAACAGCTTCATTAGGAGCTACTGTAGCTCTTGCTCAAAAAGATCTTAAAAGAGTTTTAGCTTATTCTACTATGTCTCAATTAGGTTATATGATGCTAGCTCTGGGTATAGGTTCCTATCGAGCCGCTTCGTTTCATCTTATTACACATGCTTATCCTAAGGCTTTATCATCTCCCGGATCTGGATCAGTAATTCATTCCATGGAACCCATTGTTGGATATTGTCCCGACAAAAGCCAAAATATAGCTCTTATGGGTGGTTTGAGAAAATATGTGCCAATCACAGGAACCACTTTTCTTTTAGGTACACTTTCTCTTTGTGGTATTCCACCTCTCGCTTGTTTCTGGTCTAAAGATGAAATTATTGCTGATAGTTGGTTATATTTTCCTATTCTTGGATGGATAGCCCGGTTCACAGCAGGATTAACTGGATTTTATACGTTTCGTATGTATTTCCTTACTCTCGAAGGAGATTTTCGTGCCAATCCATCCAAAAATTTAATTTCTTCTTATGTCTCTCCATGGGAAAATTCACGATTTGGAACATCTAGTCAAAAACAAACGGATTCTGCATTGCCGCTTGCGCAGAATAGGATAGAATCATTTGACCCTTCAGAAAATATTCAAGAATTTAGTGACAAAAATGTCAAGAATTCTGTTTCAACTCAATCTTCTCGAGAGGAATATTCTCCGCATCCTAAAGAATCAGATAATACA